TTGTTTCAACTATATGGGGAGTATATTTGAAACAGAGGTTCTGATTTAAGAATACTTTTTTAATTCATGGTACATAGATTTCCCCATATTTCTGCAGTGGAAGAAGTATATTCTTTTTATGATTTTGAATATACTTCTGAAGCAGAAATATGGGGAAATCTCTCTGTAAGGATTTTCTACGACAATAATAATATATATATATATATACTTTAACTTATTCGGTAAAGAATTATTACTATATATATGTAAATAATTTATTTATTGCATCCCTACCTGAAAGTTGTATACCTATTAGAGAAAAGAGAAAAAGTTTTAAATATTAATAGGTATTGATCTGACGGAATCTATTATTATTTTACAAATTGGATTTATTTCTGAATATTAAGTAGAACTTATTATATATATATATAGTATATGATATATACTCTACTCAGAGACCCTCGGGGTTTTATAATATTTATATATAAATATACGTATATATATAATAAATTGTATTTAAATATTTAATTATATAATAATAACAATGCAAAGCATTTTTCTCTTTTAAAAGCATAAAAAAAAGAGAAAAATGCAATAATCTATGTAATATAAAGGTTATGAAACAATATCCTCTAATCCTCTATTATACTTTAGAGAATACTAGTTAATAAGGTGTCGTGTTCTAATCCCCTATACAATTACATCAGTAAGATTTTTATTAATTCATATTCTATAAGGATACTGGATAAATAACATTATATTTAACGAATTAAATTATCAGAGAAGCGTGTGGGGGATTGTTCCATTTTGTATAAATTTTTTAGTAAACTACTCTCATGGGGAAGAGTAGAGTGGTACCCAGTCTGCTGGGCCAATAAAATTAATTATATGTGGTAATTTTGTTATAATTGTACCTAGCTTATAATTTTTAAGGAAGGGTAAGTTTTATTCTGGCTCAGGGTATTTGTTATAGGATTGATCTATATGTAAGATTTATTAAAAAGTTCGTTTGCAGTGGGTGTAATTACTTATTGGGGTAACCTTGAATTAGCATTTTTTATGTATTTGGCCGAGTTCGTGCCAGCTGTCGCGGTTATACGATAAAATAAAATAAATATTATTGATGGGGAGTAAATTTTTATATAAAGTAGTATAAATTTTTGGTGAAATATTATTTAAAGTTAGATGTTATGCATACTTCGAAATTAGTTTGTAAACTAGGATTAGATACCCTATTATCCTAATAGTAATTGTAGTCATCAGGGTAGTATAATATAAAGTTTGAAACCTAAAGAATTTGGCGGTGTTTTAGTCTTTTTAGAGGAATCTGTCCCGTAATTGATATTACACGATTATTTACACCTAATTTATGCTTGTATACCGTCGTCATTAGATGAACTTATAAGAGTATTTTCATGAGGCTAATAATGGAAGATGTCAGATCAAGGTGCAGTTTTTTAGGATGGGAGATGGATTACAATAATAAAATTTATTATGAATTATAGATGAAAAGTTTATATGAAGGTGGATTTAAAAGTAAAGTTGTTTTAGATAATAATTTGGTTGGGGCTCTAGAATGAGTACAATCGCCCGCGCTCTCATTATTTAAGATGAGATAAGTCGTAACATAGTAGATGTACTGGAAAGTGTATCTAGAGAACAAAATATAACTTAAAGTAAGTATTTCATTTACACTGGAGATTTTCATGTGCGATTCATGATGTTTTGAGAGAATAATATTATTTGGTTAGTAGGATTAATTTAATTTATAAAAAAAGTTATTGTTTTGTTTTTGTATACTTTAGATGGAATTTAATTTATTATAGCTTATAGTACTGTGATGGAATTATTTGGTTTTTTTTCTTGTAAAAGGATATTTTATTAGTACCTTTTGTATCAGGGTTTATCAAAATTATTTTATGAATTTAAGGATCTCGAATTGGGGAGAGCTATTATGCAATGGGGGTTACTGTGGAATTATTATCTTTAATTGCTTATAGGAGTTATATGCTATTCGTTCTTCAAGATATCTAGTTTATTAGGATTTAAATTTAATTTAAATATTTAAGTGATTTGTTTATATTTATGCAAAATTATTTACATATAAAAGGTACTTAGGATAAGCTTAGTGTATTATTAAAAGTTTACTAAAGAGAGTGGAGATTTATAGGCTTTCTAATGGCATAGGTTTTAAAATATAAAAATTTATTTATTTTTTATGGGATTTATATAGTTTTAATATAATACTAATATGATAATAAAAATGAGTATTTTTTTGTAATAATGATGTAATTAGTAGATTTAATTTGGTTAGTTTATGTTAGATAATAATATATTAGGAATTCGGCAATTGAATTATCCGCCTGTTTATCAAAAACATGTCTCAGTGTCTTTTATGTTGAGTCTGACCTGCCTACCGGCCCATATCAAGGGGCCGCAGTATATTGACTGTGCAAAGGTAGCATAATCATTAGTCTTTTAATTGGAGGCTGGAATGAAGGGTTTAACGAGATAATGACTGTCTTATATATTAAAAATTTAATTTTATTTTCAAGTAAGAAAGCTTGAATTATGATAAGGGACGATAAGACCCTATAGAACTTTATACGAATTATTTGATGTAAATAATAAGTATTTTACTGGGGTGGTCAGGAAAGATGAAAACTTTTCTTAATTTTAACATTTTATTTGGTAAAGAGATCCTTTACTAGGGATTAGAGAATAAGTTACCTTAGGGATAACAGCTTGATTTTCTTAAAGAGCTCTAATCGACAAGAAATATTGAGACCTCGATGTTGGATTAGGATGACTATAGGGCGTAGTAGTCTTATTAGTAAGTCTGTTCGACTTTTGAATTCCTACATGATCTGAGTTCAAACCGGTGTGAGCCAGGTTGGTTTCTATCTTTATTTTATTTATATAAATTAGTACGAGAGGACCCTTTATATAAAATATTTTTTTTTATAGAATAGTATTGCTATTTTGGCAGATAAAGTGTAATGGATTTAGAATCTATTTATGTGATTATATCACATATAGCAAATGAATTATATTACTGTGTTTATAGGAGTTATTTTTTTGATTTTGGGAGTTTTAATTGGGGTGGCTTTTTTGACGTTGTTGGAGCGAAAGGTTTTAGGTTACATTCAAATTCGAAAGGGCCCTAATAAGGTTGGATTTGTTGGTTTACCTCAACCTTTTTCTGATGCTATTAAATTATTTACTAGGGAGCAAACTTGACCTGAGCTTTCTAATTATTTTTTGTATTATTTTTCTCCTGTATTTTCTCTTTTTTTGTCTTTGTTGGTATGAATAGTTTTCCCTTATGTTACTAATTTATTTTCTTTTGGTTTAGGTGTTTTATTTTTTTTGTGTTGTGCGAGAATGGGAGTGTATGGCGTAATAGTTGCTGGATGATCTTCTAATTCTAATTATGCCTTACTAGGAGGATTGCGGGCGGTAGCTCAGACTATTTCATATGAGGTGAGATTAGTTTTATTATTAATATCTTTTTTGTTTTTAATTGAAGGGTTTATATTTAATGATTTTTATGAGTTTCAAAAGGGTATATGATTTATTTTTTTGGGATTTCCTTTGGCGATGTGTTGGTTTTCTTCTAGATTGGCTGAAACTAATCGAACACCTTTTGATTTTGCTGAAGGTGAATCAGAATTGGTTTCTGGGTTTAATGTTGAATATAGAGGTGGTGGGTTTGCATTAATCTTTTTGGCTGAATATGCAAGAATTTTATTTATAAGTATAATATTCAGAGTTGTTTTTTTGGGGGGGGATATTATAACCTTATATTTTTATTTAAAGTTGATGTTTATATCTTTCATATTTATTTGGGTTCGTGGGACTTTACCACGATTTCGGTATGATAAGTTGATATATATAGCATGAAGGAGTTATTTACCAGTGTCTTTAAATTATCTGATTTTTTTTGTAGGGGTGAAGTTTTTGATTTTAAGCTTATAATTTTTGATATATATTTAGTAAAATGTAGTTTACGAAATTAATAGATGAATTCAACATCTTTAATATGTTTTCAAAACATATGCTTTCTTAAGCTAATTAATTAAGATTTATCTCATAATAGATGTATTAAAGGGGTTAAAATGAAATAAAAGAAGTATATTACTGTAAGAATTTGTCCAGTAAGAATGTAAGGATCTTCTACAGGACGTGCTCCAATTCAGGTTAGTAAAATAACTATACAAGTTATAGACCAGAATATGATTTGGTTTATTGGATAGAAGGAATTTGATTGGGATGAATGTTTGTTTATAAAGGGTATGAAGAATAAAATTGCAATTGATATTACTAGTGCTATAACTCCTCCTAATTTGTTAGGGATTGATCGAAGAATTGCATAAGCAAATAAGAAGTATCATTCGGGTTGAATGTGGACTGGGGTTACTAGTGGATTGGCTGGGATGAAGTTATCAGGGTCTCCTAGTTTATAAGGTGTAGTTAGGTTAATAATGGTTAATAGTATTAATATAATAATAAAGCCTACTATATCTTTAAATGAAAAGTAAGGATGAAATGGGATTTTATCAAAGTTTCTGTTTGTTCCAAGGGGGTTATTAGATCCGGTTTGATGTAAAAATAGAAGATGGACTAATACAAAGGTGGTGACAATAAATGGTAGAATAAAGTGAAATGTGAAAAATCGGGTTAATGTGGCATTGTCTACTGCAAATCCTCCTCAAATTCATTGAACTAAGGTTGTACCCAGATATGGGATTGCTGATAGAAGATTGGTAATAACTGTTGCCCCTCAGAAGGATATTTGTCCTCATGGTAGAACATACCCTAGGAATGCTGTAGCTATAATTAAAAATAGAATTAGGGTACCAACATTTCATGTATAGTGAAGATTAAAGGATCCATAATATAGACCTCGTCCGATATGTAAGTAAGCACAAATAAAGAATATGGATGCCCCATTTGCATGCAATGTTCGTAGTAGTCATCCATTATTAACATCTCGACAAATATGAATTACTCTGTTAAAGGCTGTAGTGATGTCTGCAGTATAATGTATGGCTAAAAATAGACCTGTGATAATTTGTATTCCTAAACATAGTCCTAGTAGGGAGCCAAAGTTTCATCAAGTTGAAATATTAGAGGGGGAGGGTAAATCAATTAATCTATTATTGATGATTTTTAAAAGAGGATGGTAGGATCGTATAGGTTTATTTGACATTAGTCCATTTTTCGTAGGGGTCCTTTAAAAATGTTGATGATTTTTACGATGGTAATTAGGACTAATAGTAAGTAGAAAACTAATATGATGGTAATAAAGTGTGTTGGATAATTATAAATTTTTATTAAGATTATTTGAATTAAATTATTTAATCAATTATTGGAATATAAGATGTCATTTGTGTATATATATAAGTTTGGGATAAGGGGGTCTGGAATCAGGAGAAGGAATGTTATGGTTAATATTATAGGGACTAGAATGAGAAGTATAATTGAGGCTCTAAAAAGTTCATTGGAAGCTAGTCTTGTAATATAAAGGAATAGGACTAATATACCTCCGATGAAAATTATAAATAGAATGTATGAGAATCAAAATGTAGGTGATAAGTGACCTGTTATTAAACATATTAGTAAGGTATGTATAATGATATTTATAGTTATAGATAAAGGGTGATTTAATTGGATGAAAATTAATATGGAGAGGACTATTGCTATTATGAGTGTTAGTAGAATATCAGAGAATAGTTTAATATAAAATGTTAATTTTGGGGATTAGTGATGGGGGATAACTCTTTCTCTGAAGTTTTAAAAAGATATTTTAATTTTGGTTTACAAGACCAATGTTTTTATTTAAACTATTAAAACTAATGTTTAATCATTATTATATCGTTGTATTTTATTTAATGTTTTTTGCTGGGGCATGAATGTTTATTTCTAAACGTAAACACTTGTTGATTTCATTGTTAAGATTAGAATATATAATATTAATATTATTTATGGTTATTTATTTGTATTTGTTAATTGAAGGATATGAGTTGTATTTTAGAATGGTTTTTTTAACTTTTTCTGTATGTGAGGGAGCTTTAGGATTGGCTGTTTTAGTTTCTATTATCCGTACACATGGTAATGATTATTTTCATTCCATTTCTATATTGAAATGTTAAAGTTTATATTATTTATTTTATTTTTAATACCATTTAGTTTTTTGGGTAGTTTGTGATGAGTGGTACAGTCAAGTGTTATTTTGGTAGGTATATTTATTGTTTTTTTTTATATTCCTATTCATGATGCCAGATGTTTAGGCTATTCAATGGGTTGGGATTTGTTATCTTATGTATTAGTTTTATTGAGATGTTGAATTTGTTTTTTAATGATAACAGCAAGATTTTCTGTTTATAGGGATGATTTTTTTTCAGGTTTATTTGTTTTTTTTATCTTAATACTTTTAAGATTTCTTTTACTTAGATTTAGAAGAGTGAGCTTATTTGGTTTTTATTTATTTTTTGAGTCTAGATTAATTCCGACGTTATTTTTAATTTTGGGGTGAGGGTATCAGCCTGAACGATTACAAGCAGGTGTATATTTAATATTTTATACTTTATTTGCTTCTTTACCATTATTGGTTGGTTTATTTTATATCTATGAAGTTGAAGGTGGGTTGATATATATAGTTTTGAGATATGAGGTTAATAAAAGAGTTATATATTTATGTTTAATAGTGGCTTTTTTAGTAAAAATACCTATATTTATAGTACATTTATGATTACCTAAGGCCCATGTTGAGGCTCCTGTATCTGGTTCAATAATTTTAGCTGGAGTATTATTAAAGTTAGGGGGTTATGGGCTATTACGGGTTTCTAAAATAATAAGATTGGTGGGGCTAAAGTTTAATTATATATTTATAAGAGTAAGAGTTTTTGGTGGCTTTCTAGTAAGATTAATTTGTTTACGGCAAAGAGATTTAAAATCTTTAATTGCATATTCTTCTGTAGCACATATGGGACTAGTATTAGGAGGATTATTGACTTTAAATTTTTGAGGTTGTATTGGGAGTGTAATTTTAATAGTTGGTCATGGTTTATGTTCTTCTGGACTTTTTTGTCTCTCTAATATAGTTTATGAGCGATTAGGTAGTCGAAGTTTATTTATCAATAAGGGGTTATTGGTTTTTATACCAAGAATGGGATTATGATGGTTTTTGTTAAGAGCTGGTAATATAGCAGCTCCTCCTTCTTTAAATTTAATAGGTGAAATCATATTGATTAATAGAATGGTATCTTGAAGATGATTGACTATAATGATACTAATATTATTATCTTTTTTTAGAGCTGCTTATACTTTATATATATATTCTGTCAGTCAACATGGGAAAGTATATTCAGGTTTATATGCATGTTCTGGCGGATATTTTCGTGAATATATATTATTATTATATCATTGATTTCCTTTAAATTTTCTTATTATTAAAAGAGATTTATATGGTATATGACTTTATCTAAATAGTTTATTAGAATATCGATTTGTGGGGTCGAAGGAATATAAAAAGTGTATTTTAGGTATATGTGACGTTATTCTGTTTGTAAGATTAGTTTTGCTTTTTTGTTTTCTTTAAGATTACTTTTAATTATATATGGTATTTTTTTCTTGAAGAGAGACTATAGATTAATTGTGGATTGGGAGATTATTGAAATTAATAGAGTTATGGTAGTTATAACATTGTTATTTGATTGAATGTCCTTAATGTTTATGGGATTTGTGATGTTGATTTCTAGTTTAGTTATTAAATATAGAGAGGAGTATATGGAGGGTGATTTGAATATTTATCGTTTTATTTTATTGGTTTTATTATTTGTTTTATCAATAATGTTTTTAATTATTAGACCGAATTTAATTAGAATTTTATTAGGGTGAGATGGTTTAGGGTTAGTATCTTATTGTTTGGTTATTTATTATCAGAATTCTAAGTCTTTTAATGCGGGGATATTAACTGCATTATCAAATCGAGTTGGGGATGTTGCTTTATTGATAAGTATTGCTTGATTTTTTAATTTTGGAAGATGAAATTATGTATATTGAATTTGGTTAGGCAAGAGATTTGAATTAAATATTGTAGGAGGCTTAATTTTATTAGCTGCTATAACTAAGAGAGCACAAATTCCTTTTTCATCATGACTTCCTGCTGCGATGGCTGCACCTACTCCAGTGTCTGCATTGGTTCATTCTTCAACTTTGGTTACGGCTGGGGTTTATTTATTAGTTCGTTTCAACAATTTGATCGGAATAACATTTTGGTGTCAGTTATTATTGTTATTAGGTGGAATAACTATGTTTATAGCTGGGATAGGGGCTAATTTTGAGTTTGATTTAAAGAGGATTATTGCGCCATCTACATTGAGACAGCTGGGTTTAATGATAAGAATTTTAGCTATAGGATTACCAGAATTGGCTTTTTTTCACTTGTTAACTCATGCTTTATTTAAAGCATTATTATTTATATGTGCGGGTGTTATTATTCATGTAATAGGGAATAGACAAGATATTCGGGGTATAGGAGGTATTATTACTATATTACCTTTGACTTCTTCTTGTTTTCATGTTTCTAATATGGCATTATGTGGAATGCCTTTTTTAGCAGGATTTTATTCTAAGGATTTAATTTTGGAGATAGCTTCATTGAGAAATTTAAATTTAGTTAGTTTTATTTTTTATTTTTTTTCTACCGGATTGACTGTTAGTTATTCTTTACGACTGGTATACTATAGAATAGTTGGGGATAATATAGGAATGTCATATTCATCTGTTAGAGATAGAGGGTGAATTATATATAGAGGAATGATTCCTTTAGTATTTATGAGTATTTTTGGGGGTAGCTTATTAATGTGAATGATATTTCCTTCACCAAGTATAATTTGTCTGCCTTTGTATTTGAAGTTTTTAACCTTGTTTGTAATATTAGTAGGTGGATTTGTGGGGTATGAAATTTCTAAAATAAAATTATTATTAGCTTTATGTTCCTTAAAGAGTTATGAAATAGTAATGTTTTTAGGTTCTATATGAAATATGCCTTATTTATCTACTCAATTTGTTAGTTTTTTACCTTTGGAATTGGGTGGAATATTATTAAAAAATTATGATCATGGGTGAAGAGAAGATTTTGGTGGACAGAATATTTATAAAAGAATAAAATATTATTCGGTACTTATTCAGTGAATTCAGGAGAATAGAATTAAAATTTATTTAGTAAGATTTATGGTTTGACTAATAATCTTATTTATATTATTTTATCAGGATAGCTTATAAAAAGTATTACATTGAAGATGTAATGAAAATGTTAATCATTTTTTGATATTTATAAATATTAAATATTATTAATACAATGAAGATGTATTGTTTTTATTAAACTATATAAATTAGGTTAAAAAAGAAATGTAAACGGAATTTAACCGTTAAAGTATGAAGTTAGCAGCTTCTAATTGAACATCACATTTCTTTAACTGGAATAAAATTCAATGGTGTTATTAACATTAACATACCTCTTTTTGGTTTCAGTTAATTAACTAAACAAGGGTGATTTCACCATATTTCAGGTCGAAACTGAATGCAATAATTGCTTCTTATTTAAGATTAACTGGAAACAGTATTTCTTGAATGCAAATCAAGTGTTATATTTAACTATAATCCTATGAGGCTCATTCAAGTGCTCCTTGATTTCATTCATGTAATAGACCAAAAATTAAAATTAAAATAAATAGAATCAGGGTTAGTGAGTATGTCATTATATTAGATGTTTGGAAAATTATAATTCTAGGTAATAAAAGGGTAATTTCTACATCAAAAATTAGAAAGATTACGGAGATGAGGAAAAATCGTATTGAAAATGGTAAACGTGCAGATCTTTTGGGATCAAATCCACACTCAAAGGGTGAGTTTTTTTCTCGGTCTATAAAAGATTTTTTTGAAAGGATTAAGGCTATTATAATTATTAATAAAGATAAAACTATAATAATTATGGCAGTTCTTATTATAATAAAAATTATTTATTTTGATTAATCAATCTTTTTGATTGGAAGTCAAAGTGTACTAATATACTAAATAAATATTTACCTCATCAGTAGATGGAAATAAAAAGGAATAGTCATACTACATCTACAAAGTGTCAGTATCATGCTGCTGCTTCAAAACCAAAGTGATGAATGGGTGAAAAATGAAAAAGTATATGACGTAGTAAGCAAATTAAGAGAAAGGAAGTCCCAATTAATACATGTAGTCCATGGAATCCTGTTGCTATAAAAAATGTAGACCCATAAACAGCATCTGCGATAGAAAATGGTGCCTCATAGTATTCATAAGCTTGAAGAGTGGTAAAGTAAATACCTAAAATTACAGTAAAAAATAAGGCTTGGGTTGTTTGTCTGTGATTACTTTCTATTAGTCTATGATGGGCTCATGTTACAGTGATGCCTGAAGCTAAAAGGATAGCAGTATTGAGGAGTGGAATTTGGAAAGGGTTAAATGGTCTGATTCCAGTAGGAGGTCAGATCATTCCTAGGTCAATTGCAGGGGCTAAACTTCTATGAAAGAATGCTCAAAAAAAAGAGATAAAGAAGAAAATTTCTGATACAATAAATAAGATTATTCCCCATCGTAATCCATAAGATACTGAAAGGGTATGTAAACCTTGATAGGTACCTTCACGGATAATATCTCGTCATCATTGGTATATGGTGAGGATTGTAATAAGAGTTCCGATTAATATAAGGGAATTGTTGTATTTATGGAATCATATAATTAGTCCTCTTACTATAGATAAGGCTCCAATAGCTCCTGTTAAAGGCCATGGTCTTGGATTAACTAAATGGAAAGGATGATTTGAATGTGACATTAGTTTACTTCTCTAGAGTATAAAGTTGTTAAAACAGCGAATACATAGGATTGGATAATAGCTACAGCTGATTCGAGAATAAGGAGGGCTAGTTGTCCTAAGATAAGACAATTTAATATAATAAGAGATAAAGAATTACCAGTATTTCCTAATAGAGTAAGAAGTAAATGACCAGCAATTATGTTGGCAGCTAAACGGACTGCCAAAGTTCCAGGTCGAATTAGATTACTGATTGTTTCGATACAAACTATAAAAGGGATTAATACAGAGGGGGTTCCTTGAGGAACTAAATGAGCAAATATATGTTGAGTGTTATTAATTCATCCAAAAAGTATAAATGATAATCATAGTGGTAAGGCAAGTGCTAGGGTATAGGATAAATGGCTTGAACTAGTAAAAATATATGGATATAGGCCTATAAAGTTATTAAATAAAATGAATGAGAAGAGTGAGATGAATATTAATGTTATACCATATGATTTTATAGGTCCAATAAGTGTTTTAAATTCATTATGTAATGTAATTAAAATATTATATCATATTATTGATCATCGATAAGGAATTAGTCAATAGGATATAGGGATGATTAATAATCCAATAAAAGTTCTTGATCAGTTTAAGGAGAAGTAAAAAATAAAAGAGGTAGGATCGAAAACAGAAAATAGGTTTGTTATCATTTTCAATTATATAATTTTTTACTAATTACGCAGGATTGGTTAATAATTTGAGGTGATTGAATAGAAAAGTTTAAACAAATAACAATTCTTATTACTATACAAAAAAAAGATAATAAGGTAGTCCATCATATTGGTGCTATTTGAGGAATCAAGAAATATTATAATATAATAATTTTAATATGACATATTAATGTTATGTTTTAACTAACTTCTTCACTAGAAGTAGTTGTTAGGTTACTATGAGATGGTTTAAGAGACCAGTGCTTACTTTCAGCCATCTAATGATAGATTTATAATTCATTTAGTGAATAATTTTACTCTTAATCTTTCAAGGACAATAGGTATAAAACTATGGTTTGCTCCACAAATTTCTGAACATTGACCAAAGAAAATGCCTGGCCGGCTTATAAGTAAATTTAATTGATTTAATCGACCAGGTGTTGCATCTACTTTTAATCCTATAGAGGGAACAGTTCAAGAGTGAATAACATCTCTTGCAGTTACTAGAATTCGTGTTTGAATATTTATAGGAAGAGTAGTTCGGTTGTCAACATCTAATACACGAAAACCATTTAAGGGTAGTTCATTGGAAGGGATTATATATGAGTCAAATTCAATGGAGTTTTTAAAATCTATATATTCATAAGTTCAGTATCATTGATGACCGGTAGATTTTAAAGAGATTAATGGTGTTATTGACTCATCTAGTAGATAGAGTAACCGAAGAGATGGTAATGCAATAAAAATTAAAGTAATAGCAGGTAAGACTGTTCAGATGATTTCGATATTTTGACCCTCTAATAAGTAACGGTGTACTAAATTATTGGGCAAAAGTGATAATATAATGTAAGCTACTAAAACAGTAATTATAATTAAGATTATAAGAGTATGATCATGGAAAAATGATAATTGTTCTATAATTGGGGATGCTGCATTTTGAAGATTTAAATTTGATCAGGTAGCCATTTTCTAATAAAAGTAAAACTTTATATATGAAGCTTAAGTTCATAGCACTTTATCTGCCATATTAGAATGAATTTAGAATAGGAAGTTCAGAGTAACTATGTTCCGAGGGGGGGGTTTTTTGGTATCATTCTAATGATCTCGGAAGATTATTTATAAATAAAGGAGTGCGTGCTGAAATTATTCTTTCTCATAAAATAAAGATTATTATAATAATTCTAATAAGGGAAATTAATGACCCTAATCTGGACACGATATTTCAGGAAGTGTAGGTATCTGGATAATCTGAATATCGTCGTGGTATACCGGCGAGTCCTAGAAAGTGTTGAGGAAAAAATGTTAAGTTAACTCCTAAGAATATAATGAAAAATTGTATTTTTAATCATGTGTTATTTATTGTTAAACCAGTGAGAAGAGGATATCAATGAATAAAACCTGCTATAATAGCAAATACGGCCCCCATGGAAAGTACATAATGAAAGTGGGCAACAACATAATAAGTATCATGTAAAATAATGTCAATTGATGAATTAGCAAGAATTACTCCTGTTAATCCTCCGATAGTGAATAAAAATACAAAGCCTATAGCTCATAAAATTGCGGGGGAATAAGATATTTGAGTACCATGGAGTGTAGCTAGCCATCTAAAAATTTTGATTCCTGTAGGGACAGCAATAATTATGGTGGCGGAGGTGAAGTATGCTCGAGTATCAACATCTATACCAACTGTAAACATATGATGAGCTCATACTACGAATCCTAGAAGACCAATTGCTAGTATGGCATAAATTATTCCTAATGTACCAAATGCTTCCTTTTTCCCTCTTTCTTGACTAATAATATGAGAAATTATGCCAAATCCTGGTAAAATTAGGATATAAACTTCAGGATGACCAAAGAATCAGAATAAGTGTTGATATAGAATAGGGTCACCACCTCCGGCAGGATCAAAGAAAGATGTATTTAAATTACGATCAGTGAGGAGTATAGTGATAGCTCCTGCTAAGACTGGTAAGGATAATAAAAGGAGAAGTGCAGTGATACCAACAGCCCAGACAAATAAAGGGGTTTGATCTAAAGATATGCCAGGGGAGCGTATATTAATTATTGTAGTAATAAAATTAACTGCTCCTAGGATAGAAGAAACTCCTGCTAAGTGTAATGAAAAAATAGTCAGGTCTACAGAAGATCCAGCATGAGCGATATTAGAGGATAAGGGGGGATATACAGTTCAGCCAGTCCCTGCTCCGATATCCACTATACTTGATGCAAGGAGAAGAGTTAGTGAAGGAGGAAGAAGTCAAAAGCTTATATTATTTATTCGTGGAAAGGCTATATCAGGTGCTCCCAATATTAAAGGTACTAATCAGTTTCCGAAGCCTCCAATTATAATAGGTATAACTATAAAGAAGATTATTACAAATGCATGGGCTGTCACAATTACATTGTAAATTTGGTCATCTCCGATTAAGAAACCAGGTTGACCTAGCTCTGTCCGGATTAGTATTCTAAGTGATGTACCAATTATGCCAGCTCAAGCTCCAAAAATAAAATAAAGGGTTCCGATATCTTTATGATTGGTGGAGAATAATCATCGTTGCATAGATAAAATGGCTGAGAAATAGGCGGTAAACTGTAAATTTATTTAGGGAAGGATATTCCTTTTATCAGGTCTTATATTCAATTAATGATTTTAGACTGCAATTCTAAAGGTGTAGAAATACTAAGACTTAAAGTTGCTTTATTTCCAGCTTTGAAGGCTATTAGTTTTTTTATGTTAACTTAAAATCTTATAAGTTAAAGGGAATAATTGAGATTACCGGCAGTAAAAAAATAATAGTAGAAGAAATGATTAGGAGTATAGCAGAATTGGATCATTCAATGAATCATTTATTGGATGGATAAAATATTAAAAATGCTGTGAAGGATAGTCGCATATAAAAGAACAGAGTTATTAAGGTTAAGATCACTATTATGGTAATTAAGAAGGGATTTTCATATGTTAAGGATTGGATAACTAATCATTTAGGAAGAAAACCAAGGAATGGTGGTAAACCACCTAGAGACAGGATACCCGAAAATATAATAATCCTAAAGGTTGGATTTAATGAAGAGAAGAATATTTGCTTCAGGATAGGGAAAGATTTTTTCTCGAGAAGACAAGAATTATTCCTAGAGTTAGGATAGAGTATGTAAGAAGATAAAGATACCAAAATGTTGATATTGTAAGCTATTGCTGCTAATATCCATCCAATATGGGTAATAGATGAATAAGCTATTAGCTTCCGTAAGGAAATTTGATTCAAACCCCCTCAGGATCCTACTATAACAGAGGAAGTTATTACCATGAGGAAGAAGCTAACCATAGTCAAAATATTGAAAAGGATGATTATGGGAGCAATTTTTTGTCAGGTTATAAGGATGAAACATGAGAATCAGTCTAGACCTTCTATAATTCTGGGGAATCAAAAGTGAAATGGAGCTGCCCCTAGTTTTAATAGAAGGGGGGATGATAATAATAAATTGCAGTAGTGAGGATTAGTTATAAAAGGCATAAAGTTGATAGATATTTGATTGAACAAAATAAAGAGGAGTAGAACAGCTGAAGCCATAGCTTGAGTTAAAAAGTATTTTAAAGCTGCCTCAGAAGATAAAACGTTTGAAGTATTGGAAATTAATGGAATAAAAGATAGAAGATTAATTTCTAAGGCGATTCATGCTGAAAATCAGGATCTAGAGGATATAACGATTAACGTTCTTAGTATTAGAGATGTTAAAAAAAATAATTTAGCAGGATTAAGAAACACTTAAAAAGGAGAAGGCTAAAACTTCCATATGTGGGGTATGAACCCATTAGCTTACTTAGCTTACCTTTTTGGCAGCCAGTAGCAATAAGAAGTATATTTTGGTGTATGAAGCACGGGAATTTTTGGTGTTCCAGGGATGGTTTAACTCCATTAAATATAATAGAGGTAAGTAAATTACATGATTTATTCTATCAAAATAATCCTTTATTCAGGCACTCCATC